GGGTGAATTTGGTTTGGGAAAAAAGGCATGAAATTTTATAGTTAGATTTGAATTTGTAGGGGAGGGTTTCAGATCTAGAGGGATAGGTGTCTAAGGAAAATTAAATCATTAAAGTAGTAGGTTTGTATCAAACGATGGGGTAGAGAAGGAAATTGGGTTAAATCGTTGAGATCTGTATAAATCGTTGAGATCTGTAGCTTAATTGATATTTAGTTATTAGTGAAGGCTGGTCTCAGTTGTGTCAATTGTACGCTTGTTCTTGTTTTTGGGGTTTGGCAAGATTATTAATAGTTGTATGTGATGCTAAGATTTAACGGGGGGAGGGGGGGTTTGGTGAGCTTACCTATTGCTAGTGGGGGTGGGTGCGCGCTGCGTATGCGTATGCGTATGCGTATGCGTATGCGTATGCGTATGCGTATGCGTATGCGTATGCGTATGCGTATGCGTATGCGTATGCGTATGCGTATGCGTATGCGTATGCGTATGCGTATGCGTATGCGTATGCGTATGCGTATGCGTATGCGTATGCGTATGCGTATGCGTATGCGTATGCGTATGCGTATGCGTATGCGTATGCGTATGCGTATGCGTATGCGTATGCGTATGCGTATGCGCTTGGGTCGTTATGTCCTGTAACCATTGACTGAATTGTACCCCGTAAGGGTTAGTCTAAATGCGACATCCCATATTAATCGTGCGTTGAACAAGCCTTTTTCCGTTCGGTTGGTTGTAATGTCCTATATCATTCATTTAGTTTACCCTTTGATTTTGATGTCTAGCCAAGCATGGTTCAATTTAAGCTCAGCTACAATTTGCTTGACTGTGTTAAGGCCTCTGACGGCCATAGCTGAGTCCAAGCATACCCCTAAAAATTAAAAGATACCAAAGGCATGACACCACAGTTATGTGTCGGCATGGGCTGATTAGTCATGAACCCATCGAGATGTCTTATTTAAGAGGAAAGAATAGGCGATTTTAGGTGAGATGGCCCTGAAGAAAGAACCAGATGTCGTTTACACCCCATTCTTAGAAACCCCCACGGTTTATGGGCCCGGGGCGAGAAGAGGGATCCTTCTCGCAAGGGTTGCTGGTTTCACGTGAGTTGGTAGACGAGAGATAACCTATTGGAGGTGATATGCATGTTGTCTGGAAATGATTTGACTGAATGGGGTATGTACGATAAATCATGTTATGTACTATGTAAGATCAAGCATTCTAGTTGGTGGAGGATATTCATGTCTTTAGATGGTGTTTTGTACGTTCTTAGATTAATGTCTTATGTAATATCTTAGTGTTATTGTACTTGCTTATATGCATGGGGTAAATAATTTATGTTCGATTATACATAGTATGTACTATATAATTTATGGTGTAGTTAATAATATGCACTAATTACATAGGAATGAATTGAGGGTGGATTAATACTGGGGAGTTACATAAAGTTGACTGGAGTTCCACTATAAATCCACAGGGAATAGGTGAACCAGAATTTCAGCTTTGGGTGTTGATGGTGGAACTGGGGGTTCCTTCCTTGAAGTGTGTGGGGGAGTATTGTTCCCCTTTTCTGGTTTACAAGACCAGGGTAATGTAATATACTACATAGACTCTTCATTTTAATAGATGGTTTTCTGCGCTGCTTGCGAGTGTCATTAGAATTAGAATGATTAGGAAATATAAGATGGATGCTAGTTGTCCGATTATGATAAATGGGTGTTCGACAGGTTGGCCTCCAATTCAGGTTAGTGTTAAGAGGTCTGCTACTAGGAGTCAAAATAGACATTGGCTTAGGGGTCGGAATGCTATGCTACGTTGTTTGGATGTATGTAATAGAGGGATAGCGGCTAGGATAAGAATAGATAGGACTAAAGCTACTACTCCGCCGAGTTTGTTTGGGATTGAGCGTAGGATGGCGTAGGCGAATAGGAAATATCACTCTGGTTTAATGTGGGGAGGGGTGTTTAGTGGATTAGCTGGAGTATAGTTGTCGGGGTCTCCCAGGAGGTCAGGGGCGAATAGTACTAGGGATATTAATACTGTGAGTATTAGGACAAGGCCTAGGATGTCCTTGATGGTGTAGTATGGGTGGAATGGAATTATGTCTATGTCCGATGGGATTCCAGTTGGGTTGTTTGATCCTGTTTCGTGGAGGAAGAGTAGGTGAACTATGACTATAGCTGAAATGATGAAGGGTAGCAGGAAGTGTAGGGCGAAGAATCGGGTGAGTGTGGCTTTATCAACTGAAAATCCGCCTCAGACTCATTCTACTAGGGTTGTCCCGACGTATGGGATAGCTGAGAGGAGATTTGTGATGACAGTTGCTCCTCAGAAGGATATTTGGCCTCAGGGAAGTACATAGCCTATGAATGCTGTAGCTATGACGGCGAAGAGGAGGATAATTCCGATGTTTCATGTTTCTGAAAATGTGTAGGAACCGTAGTAGATTCCTCGTCCTACGTGTAAGAACAAGCAGATGAAAAATATGGAAGCTCCATTGGCGTGAAGGTAGCGTAGGACTCATCCGTAGTTGACGTCTCGGCAGATGTGTGTTACGGAGTAGAAAGCTGTGGTGGTGTCTGATGTGTAGTGTATAGCTAGAAAGAGGCCTGTGAGGATTTGTACGGCTAGACATACTCCTAGGAGGGATCCGAAGTTTCATCAGGAAGAGATGCTTGAAGGGGCTGGTAGATCAACGAACGAGTCGTTAATAATTTTGAATAGTGGGTGGGACTTACGAATGTTGGTCATTGCTGTTCTTGTAGTTGAAATACAACGGTGATTTTTCATGTCATTCGGTCGTGGTTAGATTCCATGTGAGAATAATGATGACATATATTGTATTCATTTTAAGTACTATTTTTGTTATTAGTTTTGTTGGATTTTCTTCTAAGCCTTCGCCGATTTATGGAGGGGTTGGATTAATTGTGAGTGGTGGAGTTGGATGTGGTATTGTAATGAGTTTTGGGGGGTCTTTTTTAGGATTAATGGTATTTTTGATTTATTTAGGTGGGATGTTGGTGGTGTTTGGTTATACTACGGCTATAGCTACAGAGCAGTATCCTGAGGTGTGGGTTTCTAATAAGGTAGTACTGGGGGCTTTTGTTGCTGGTTTAGTTGTTGAGATTATGTTTGTTTTATGTGTGCTAAATAGTGAGGGGTTGAAGAGTATTGTTGAGTTAAATGATATGGGAGATTGAGTTATTTATGGTGTTGAGGATTCTGGGGTGTTTAGTAAGGAGGTAATGGGGGTGGCTGCTTTATATAGTTATGGAGTTTGATTAGTGGTTGTTACTGGATGGTCGTTACTGATTGGAGTAGTTGTAGTTTTGGAAGTTACTCGTGGAGGTTAAGTATGATTAGGCTTATAATTAGTGTTAGGAAGAAAGAGAGGAAGTAGAGTTTGATTTGGCCTTTTTGGTTTGATACTAGGGTAGAGGTTTTTATTTGTAAGAGTGAAATTGATTTGGGTAGGGCGTTTTCTATTCAGGTTAGATCTAATAGTAGAGAGGCTGTTTTTTGGCTGAGGGATAGATTTATTAGGGGTATGAGGCGGTGTATAACGGTTGGGAAGTATCCGAGCAGGTTGGAGAATTTGAATTGGGTTGAGGGGTGTTTAAATTTGAGGTTTTGTGTCGCTGAGCTTAGGTCTATGGCGATGGTAAAGCCTGTAATAGTTACGAATAGGGCGGTAATTTTTAGGTATCATGGCATGGTTATTTGGGGTACGGTTATAGTGGGGATAGTATTTGTGATAAAGAATCCGGCAAAGATACTTCCAATTAGGAGACGTTTAATTGAGTTTATTAGGTAGGGGTTATTTTCATTGATTAGAATGAGTGAGGGGAAACGAGGTTGACCTAAGAGTGCAAAGAAAATGATTCGGGTGCTGTATACAGCGGTTAGGGAGGTGGCGATTAAGGTGATTAGGAGGGCTCAGGCGTTGGTATATGATGTGTTGGCTGATTCAATAATTAGGTCTTTAGAGTAGAATCCTGTTAGGAAAGGCATTCCTGTGAGTGCCAGGCTGCCTACTGTTAGGGCGGTGGTGGTGAAGGGGAGGGTCTTGTATAGGCCTCCTATTTTTCGAATGTCTTGTTCGTCGCCGAGGCTGTGGATGATAGATCCGGAGCATAGGAATAGTATGGCTTTGAAGAATGCGTGAGTACAGATATGAAGGAACGCTAGGTGGGGTTGGTTGATGCCAATTGTTACTATTATTAGGCCAAGTTGACTGGAAGTGGAGAAGGCTACGATTTTTTTGATATCATTTTGGGTTAGGGCGCAGATTGCTGTGAAGAGAGTGGTGATGGCACCTAGACATAGTACTACGGATTGGATGGTTTTATTATTCTCGATTAGTGGATAAAATCGGATAAGTAGGAAAACTCCTGCTACAACTATTGTGCTGGAGTGGAGTAAAGCTGAGACAGGAGTTGGGCCTTCTATGGCTGATGGTAGTCAAGGGTGGAGGCCAAATTGGGCTGATTTTCCTGTAGCGGCTAGGACAAGTCCGGTTAATGGGAGGTTGGTGTTGTCTAGGTTAAGTGAAAAGATCTGTTGTAGCTCTCACGTGTTGGTGTTGAATAGGAATCAGGCTATGGCTATTAGGAAGCCAACATCTCCAATTCGGTTGTATAGGATGGCTTGTAAGGCTGCGGTATTAGCATCGGCTCGTCCGTATCATCATCCGATGAGGAGAAATGATATAATGCCTACTCCTTCCCATCCGATAAAGAGTTGGAAGAGGTTATTGGCAGTCACTAGAATAAGTATTGTGATGAGAAATATGAGGAGGTACTTAAAGAATCGGTCGATATAGGGGTCTGAGTGTATATATCACATGGAGAATTCTATGATAGATCATGTAACAAATAGTGCTACGGGTGTAAAGATCATAGAGAAGTAATCTAGTTTGAAACTTATTGAGATTTTTAGGGTTTGGATAGATATTCAATGTCAGTTTATTAAAATTATTTCTTGTCCTGATTGGAGAAATATTATCGTTGGGATGAGGCTGATTGTAAAGGCTCATACGATAGTTGTTTTTACATAGTGTGGGTAAGTGTTGGTTTTGTGGAGGTTGAGGGTGGTTATAATGATTGGGATAATAAGAATTAGTAAAGAGGTTAATATTAATGGGGTGAATAGGTTTATTACTTTTATTTGGAGTTGCACCAATTTTTTGGCTCCTAAGGCCAAGGGATAACTACTATCCTTTAAAAGTGTGAGAAAGCCATATTATCATATATGGAGGCATGAGTTAGCAGTTCTTGCATACTTTCTCGGTAAATAAGAAGTTTCATATTCTATTGTTAGATTCACAATCTAATGTTTTGGTTTAAACTATATTTACAGTACAGTGCTCCTAGAATGATTTTGGGGTTAATAGATAGAAGGAGAAGGGGTATGATGTGTATGGTTATGAGGGTATTTTCTCGTGTGAAGGTAGGGGTGAGATTGTTGATGTGGTATGTGTGTTTACCTCGTTGGGTTATAATGAGTATGTATAGAGAATATAGGGCTGTAATAACGATGTTAGTTCCTATAAGAATGATGGATATGGAGGATCACGAGAATGTTGATATAACTACAAATAGTTCTCCAATTAGGTTGATTGTGGGTGGAAGGGCCAGGTTGGTTAGGCTTGCTAGCAGTCATCAGGCTGCTATTAGGGGTAGAATGGTTTGTAGACCGCGAGCCAGGATTATGGTACGACTGTGGATTCGTTCGTAGTTTGAGTTTGCTAGGCAGAATAGTATTGAGGATGTCAAGCCATGGGCAATTATTAAGGCTGTTGCTCCTATATAACTTCATGGTGTCTGGATTAGGACGGCTACGATGACTAGTGCTATGTGACTAACGGAGGAGTATGCGATGAGGGATTTTAGGTCTGTTTGGCGTAAGCAGATGGAACTGGTTATGATTATTCCTCATAGGGAGAGCATTAGGAATGGGTATGCTATGAAGTCTGTGACAGGATTTAGAAATATTGTGATTCGTAGCATGCCGTAGCCCCCTAGTTTTAGTAGAATGGCTGCTAGGACTATGGATCCGGCAATTGGGGCTTCTACATGTGCTTTTGGTAGTCAGAGGTGTAGGCCATAAAGTGGTATTTTCACTATGAATGCCATTATGCATGCTAGTCAGAGAAAAGCGTTGCTTCAGGAGGGGGATAAGGGTTGAAGTCAGTATGTGGATAATAAAAAGTTTAGGGTTCCTGTAATATTTTGGATGTAGATTAGTGCTACTAGTAGGGGGAGAGATCCTGCTAGTGTATAAAATAGAAAGTAAAGTCCTGCATTGAGTCGTTCTGTTTGGTTACCTCATCGGGTAATGATAATTAGGGTGGGCAGTAGTGTGGCTTCGAATAGAATGTAGAATAGGATAAGTTCTGTGGCGGTAAATGTTATGATGAGGAATACTTGTAGGAGAATTAGTATGGTTATAAATAGTTTTTTTTGGTTTAGTGGCTCATGGGCTAGGTGGTAGTGGCTGGCGATTAGTATGAGTGGTAGGAGTCAGGTTGTCAGTATAAGTAGGGGTGTCGAGAGGGAGTCGGAGAAGAATACTAGGGAGCTGTTTAGGCTGTTGTCAGTAAATTGATTTAGTATTGGTAGGCTTAGTAGGCTGATTAATAAGCTATATGCTGTAGGGTTAATTCAGATTATAGTGTGTTTTGATAATCACACTAGGGGGATTAGTATGATTGTTGGAAAAATAATTTTTAGCATTGTAGTAGGTTGAGGTTTTGTACGTAGTCTACTCCATAGTTGTTGGATACTATAACGAGTAGGGACAGGCCTAGGGCTGCTTCGCAGGCTGCAAATACTAGTAGTACGATTGGTATTATGCTTGATGTGGTTAGATGTGTGTTTAGAATAATTACTGTTACTATAACAAATATAGATAGCATTATACCTTCTAGGCATAGGAGTGAGGATATTAAGTGAGATCGATATAATAATAGGCCTAGGAGGGAAATTGTGAAGGCTATTATGGTGTTTATATAAATTAGGGCCATGTTGATAATTATGAGTATGTTCATAATTTAATGAGTCGAAATCATTTGTTTTGTTTAAACTAATTATCATTATTCGGTTCATTCTAGTCCCTTTTGAGATCATTCATAAGCTAGGCTAATGGCTAATAAGGAGATTAGGAGCAGGGCTGTTGTAAGTATGGTATTTAAGTTGTTGGCTTGGGATGCTCATGGTAGGGGTAGAAGGAGAGCAATTTCTAGGTCGAATAATAGAAATGTAATAGCTACTAGGAAAAATTTTATGGAGAAAGGTAGGCGGGCAGATCCTATGGGGTCAAATCCGCATTCGTAGGGGCTTGCTTTTTCTGAGTAGACGTTGGTTTGTGGGAGTCAAAATGCGATTGTTACGAGAAGTAGGGCTAATAGGGTGTTTGTTAAGAGGGTTAGTATAAAGTTCATTATTCTTTTTCGGGGTCTACCGAAACTGATTGATTGGAAGTCAATTGTACTGTTTAATACTAAAAGAACATGATCCTCATCAATAAATAGACACATATAGGAATAATCATACGACATCTACGAAGTGTCAATATCAGGCAGCGGCTTCGAATCCGAAATGGTGTTTAGATGTGAAGTGAAATTTTAGTTGACGTAGGAAACACACAATAAGGAAAGTAGACCCAATAATGACATGTAGGCCGTGAAATCCGGTGGCTATAAAGAATGTTGAGCTGTATACTCCCTCTGCGATTGTGAAGGAAGTTTCATAATACTCGGATGCTTGTAGCAAGGTGAAGTAGAGGCCTAGAGTAATGGTGATAAATAGGGCTTGAAGTATATGATTTCAGTTGCCTTCTATTAAGCTGTGGTGAGCTCAGGTAATAGATACTCCTGAAGCTAGGAGAACTGATGTGTTAAGGAGGGGGACTCCTAAGGGGTAGAGAGGGTGGATGCTTGCGGGTGGTCAGCATCCTCCTAGTTCAGGGGTAGGGGCTAGGCTTGAATGGTAGAAGGCTCAGAAGATCCATGAAAAGAAGAAAACTTCTGAGACAATAAATAGGATTATTCCATATCGGAGGCCTTTTTGTACGATTGGGGTGTGATGTCCTTGAAAGGTGCTTTCTCGGATAATGTCTCGTCATCATTGGTATATGGTTAGTATGTTAGCTAGTAGGCCGAGGGTTAGCAGTAGTGTAGAGTTCAAATGGAATCATATTACTAGGCCAGATGTTATGAGAAGGGCTGATAGGGCTCCTGTAAGTGGTCAAGGGCAGGGGTTTACCATGTGATATGCGTGGGTTTGGTGGGTCATTAAGTATTGTCGTGTAGGTAAAGACTTACCAGTAGTGTAAATACATAGGCTTGGATTAGGGAGACGGCGAATTTTAAGATTGTTAGCAGGACGAGAATAACGAATGTAACCAAGGCAGTAGCCATGTTAATAATTAATAGGGCCAGTGGGGCACGGCCGATGAGGAGAATTAAGAGATGTCCGGTAGTAACATTCGCAGTTAGCCGTCCGGCAAGGGGTATAGGTTGAATGAATAGGCTGATAGTTTCAATGATTACTAGTATAGGAATTAGGGGCAGAGGGATTCCTTGAGGTAAAAAGTGGGCTAGGGAAGCTTTTGTCTTGTGGCGAAAGCCTAGAATAACGGTCCCGGCTCACAGGGGGATGGCCATGTCTGGGTTTATAGATAATTGGGTAGTTGGTGTGAAGGAGTGGGGTAAAAGTCCCAACAGGTTTGTTGAGCCGATAAATAGAATAAGGGATATTAGTATTAGGGCTCAGGTTTGGCCTTTAGGGTTGTGAATGGTTATTATTTGTTTAGATGTTATGTGAATTAGTCATTGTTGGATGGCGGCTAGGCGGTTGCTGATTAGTCGGTTTGTTGTGGGAAATAGGATAGTGGGGAATATGATGATTAAAATAACAATGGGTAGGCCCATTATCGTTGGGGTAATGAAAGAGGCGAATAGATTTTCGTTCATTTGGTTTCTCAGGGGGTGGAGTGTTTTGATGACTTGATTTCTAGGGGTTCTGGGCTGGAGTGGAAGACATGTTTTGAGACCTTTAATTGTATTATAATAAATAGAGTGAGAATTATGGAAAAGATAGTGATAAGTCATGTAGATGTGTCTAGTTGTGGCATTTCATTAAGGAGGTGGGTTGGTCCTCAGTCTTTAACTTAAAAGGTTAACGCTATTTAGCTTCTTAATGATTTATACTATTGTTGAGGATCATTTTTCAAAGTGTTTGAGTGGGACTATTTCGAGGACAATAGGTATAAAGCTGTGATTTGACCCACAAATTTCTGAGCATTGGCCGTAGTAAAGGCCTGGTCGAGTAGATAGGAGAGTTGTTTGGTTTAGGCGTCCTGGAATGGCATCTGTTTTTAGGCCTAGGGAAGGAACAGCTCATGAGTGCAGAACGTCTTCGGATGAGATTAGCATACGGATAGTTAATTCTATGGGTAGTACAACTCGATTGTCTACTTCTAGTAAGCGGAGTTCGCCTGGTTTTAGGTCAGATGTGGGAATTATATATGAGTCGAAGTTTAGGTCTTCGTAGTCTGTATATTCGTAGCTTCAATATCATTGGTGTCCTATAGTTTTGACGGTTAGGGATGGGTTGTTAATTTCATCTATTATGTACAAGATTCGTAGGGATGGGAGGGCAATTATAATGAGGATGATGGCTGGGAGGATCGTTCAAATAGTTTCTACTTCTTGTGCATCTATAGTGCTTGTGTGGGTAAGGTTGGTTGTTAGCATAAGCGAAATAATATATAAAACTAAAGAGCTGATTAAGAAGACAATTATTAGGGCATGATCATGGAAGTGTAGTAGTTCTTCTATGATTGGGGATGTAGCATCTTGGAAGCCTAGTTGGAAGGGATATGCCATGGAGATATAAAGGGGTTTAACCTATAATTTAACTTTGACAAAGTTATGTAAATTTTACTAATATCTCTTCTGGTAGAGAAAGACATAATGGATATGGTGTTGGCTTGAAACCGATATAAGGGGGTTCGATTCCTTCCTTTCTTATTTGGGGTTTACGTAGGTAGGTTCTTCGAATGTGTGGTAAGGTGGAGGACATCCGTGCATTCATTCGAGGTTGGTTGTTGTGAGTTCAACTGTTAGTACTTCTCGTTTTGATGCGAAAGCTTCTCATACTATGAACACCATTAGAATTACTGCTGTGAGTGAGATGAATGATCCTATAGAAGATACTGTGTTTCATGTTGTGTAGGCGTCTGGGTAGTCGGAGTATCGTCGGGGTATTCCAGAAAGGCCTAGGAAGTGCTGAGGGAAGAAGGTCATATTAACACCTACAAATATAATGAGGAAATGAATTTTTGCTCAGGTTGTATCCAATGTGTAGCCCGTGAATAATGGGAATCAATGTACGAAGCCAGCCATAATTGCGAAGACGGCTCCTATAGATAGGACGTAGTGAAAGTGGGCCACTACGTAGTATGTGTCGTGGAGTACGATGTCCAGTGATGAGTTGGCTAGTACAATTCCAGTCAGGCCTCCTACAGTGAATAGGAAAATAAAGCCAAGGGCTCATAGTATGGCGGGGGATCATTTAATGTTTCCTCCATGCAGTGTAGCTAGTCAGCTAAAGACTTTAACTCCGGTTGGGATAGCAATAATTATAGTAGCTGAGGTGAAGTAGGCTCGTGTATCGACGTCTAGTCCTACTGTAAATATGTGATGGGCTCATACGATAAATCCAAGGAAACCGATTGACATTATTGCTCATACCATGCCTATATATCCGAAAGGTTCTTTTTTACCTGAGTAGTAGGTGACGATATGAGAAATAATTCCGAATCCGGGTAGGATTAGGATATATACTTCGGGATGACCGAAGAATCAGAACAGGTGCTGGTAGAGGATGGGGTCTCCTCCTCCTGCGGGGTCGAAGAAAGTAGTGTTTAGGTTGCGATCAGTTAATAGTATTGTAATTCCGGCGGCTAAGACAGGAAGGGAAAGTAAGAGAAGGACGGCTGTGATTAGGACGGATCACACGAATAGGGGGGTTTGATATTGGGAGAGGGCAGGGGGTTTTATGTTAATGATTGTAGTAATAAAATTAATTGCTCCTAGAATAGAGGACACTCCTGCTAGGTGAAGGGAAAAGATTGCTAAATCTACGGAGGCACCTGCGTGGGCTAGGTTTCCTGCTAGAGGAGGATAGACAGTTCAGCCGGTACCGGCGCCAGCCTCAACTATAGATGAGGCTAGTAAGAGTAGGAAGGAGGGAGGTAGCAGCCAGAAGCTTATATTATTTATACGTGGGAACGCCATATCTGGTGCGCCAATTATTAAAGGGACTAGTCAGTTTCCGAAGCCCCCGATTATAATTGGTATAACTATAAAGAAAATTATTACGAATGCATGGGCTGTGACAATCACGTTATAAATTTGATCATCTCCTAGGAGAGCTCCGGGTTGGCCTAGTTCAGCTCGAATTAGCAGGCTTAGGGCGGTGCCTACTATGCCTGCTCAGGCACCAAATAATAGATATAGAGTGCCGATATCTTTATGGTTTGTTGAGAAAAGTCAGCGGTTGATAAACATAGGTAAAATGGCCGAGTAGGCATTAGGCTGTAAATCTAAGCACAGGGGTCGTATTCCCCTTTTTACCAAGCTCTGTAGTGTATATTACACGTTGAATTGCAAATTCAGAAAAGCAGCTTCAACCCTGCCGGGGCTTCTCCCGCCTTTTTTTCTACGCGGCGGGAGAAGTAGATTGAAGCCAGTTGATTAGGGTATTTAGCTGTTAACTAAAATTTCGTGGGTTGGAAGCCCACCAGTCTAGAAGGGCTTAGCTTAATTAAAGTAATTGATTTGCATTCAGTTGATGTAAGATAGAGTCTTGCAGTCCTTATTGGCAGGAATTAAATGTGTGTTCATTTACTTAGAGCTTTGAAGGCTCTTGGTCTAGTTTAACCTAAATTCCTAGTTTAGTGTTGATAGTATTGGGGCTAGGGGAAGTGTTAGGGTAGATAGGATAATTATTGGGGCTATGTAGGTTGTTCATTTTGTGTTTACAAATTGTCACTTAATTTTTATGTTGTTGGTGGATGGAAATATTGTTAGGGATGTGGTGTATGTTAGTCGTATGTAGAAGTATAGATTGAGTAGGGCGGTGATGGCTATTATGGTTGGGAGAATAATGCTATCGTTTTTTGTTAGTTCTTGAATAATTATTCATTTAGGTAAAAATCCTGTTAGTGGGGGGAGGCCTCCTAGTGATAGTATGATTGCTAGGATGGATGCTGTTAACACAGGAGTTTTGTTTCATGAGTGTGATAAGGCCAGTGTAGTGGTTGACGAGTTGGCTATGAACAGTGTGAAGGTTGTGGTTGTTATTAGGATATATAGGATAAGGTTAAGTAGTGCTATGGTGGGATTATAAGCTATGATGGCTGTCATTCATCCTATGTGGGCGATTGAGGAATACGCTAGGATTTTTCGTAGTTGAGTTTGGTTTAGTCCTCCTCAGCCTCCCATTAGGATGGATAATATAGATATGGTGAGTAGAATGTTTAGGTTAATTGAGTGTGAAATTTGGTAAAGAACTGATAGGGGGGCTAGTTTTTGTCATGTGAGGAGAATAAGTCCTGATGATAGGGGGATACCTTGTGTTACTTCAGGAACTCAGAAGTGGAATGGTGATAAGCCTAGTTTTATGGTGAGGGCTAGGGTTATGATGGTAGAAGCTGTTGGGGTTAGGGTGTTTGTGACGGTTCATTGGCCGGAGTGCAAGAGGTTAATGATAATGGTCAGTATAAGCAGTATGGATGCGGTTGCTTGTGTGAGGAAATACTTGGTTGAGGCTTCTGTGGATCGGGGATTGGATCGTTTTATTATTATAGGGATGATGGCTAGTATGTTTATTTCGAATCCGATTCAGACGAGTAATCAGTGTGAGCTTGTTATTACAATTAGGGTTCCTAAAGCAACGGTGGATAAGATTATAGTGAGGATGAGTGGATTTATTAGTACGGGAAGGGTATAAACCAACATTTTCGGGGTATGGGCCCGATAGCTTATTTAGCTGACCTTACTGTGTTTAGAGTGTGGTGTAAGATGGTAGCACGGAGATTTTTGAAGTCTTAGGAGCAGGTTCAATTCCTGTAATTCTAGAAATAAGGGGGTTTAAACCCCTATGATTTACTCTATCAAAGTAACTCTTTTGTCAGACATATTTCTTATGTTTGTGGGGGAATGCCGGCTGTAATTACGGGTATGGCTACGTGTCATATGCATAGGGCTAGGGTCAGGGGAAGAAAATTTTTTCATAGGAGGTGTATTAGTTGGTCGTATCGGAAACGTGGATATGATGCTCGAATTCATAGGAAGGAGATGGTAAGGATTAGAGACTTAAGTATGAAATTGGTGGTGTAGAGTTCTGGTATGAGTGGATTATGAAATGCCCCTAGAAAGAGGGTAACAGTAAAGATATTTATTATAATAATATTAGCGTATTCTGCTAGGAAGAAAAGGGCAAATGGGCCTCCGGCATATTCTACGTTGAATCCGGATACGAGTTCGGATTCTCCTTCTGTAAGGTCGAAGGGGGCTCGATTGGTTTCTGCTAGAGTGGAAATAAATCATATTATAGCTAGGGGTCATGATGGGAAGACAAGTCATGTGAATTCTTGTGTGGTGATTAGGGTTGATAATGAGAAGGACCCATTTAGTAAATGTACAGATAGCAAGATAATTGCAAGGGTTACTTCATATGAAATAGTTTGTGCCACTGCTCGTAGGGCTCCAATTAGGGCGTATTTGGAGTTTGAGGCTCACCCTGATCATAGAATGGAGTATACGGCTAGGCTTGATATAGCTAGTATAAATAGAATTCCTAAGTTGAGGTTAATTAGTGGGTGTGGTATAGGTAAGGGGGTTCATATTGTTAGGGCTAGAGTAAGGGCTAGGACTGGCGCAATAATAAATATGGAGATTGATGATGTTAGGGGGCGTAGGGGTTCCTTGGTAAATAGTTTAATGGCGTCAGCAATTGGTTGAAGGAGTCCGTAGGGGCCTACAACATTTGGTCCTTTACGGAGTTGCATGTAGCCTAGGACTTTGCGTTCAACTAGGGTGAGGAATGCTACGGCTAAAAGAATGGGGACGATTAGTAGTAGAAGGTTAATTATGAACATTTTGTTAGAGAGAGGAGTTGAACCTCTGATTATAAAGGTTTAAGTTTTATGCAATTGCCGGGCTCTGCCACTCTAACGGGCCCTGTTTCTTGGGCAGGGTTATTAGTAGTTACTAGATTAAGATAAGATCATCTATTAGTTTGAAGGCGCTTTGGTGAAGTGGGCCTTGCTTCTCTTGTCCTTTCGTACTGGGAGAAGCCTATAAACAGATAGAAACCGACCTGGATTACTCCGGTCTGAACTCAGATCACGTAGGACTTTAATCGTTGAACAAACGAACCGTTAATAGCTGTTGCACCATTGGGATGTCCTGATCCAACATCGAGGTCGTAAACCCTAATTGTCGATATGAACTCTTAAATAGGATTGCGCTGTTATCCCTAGGGTAACTTGTTCCGTTGATCAAATTTTTGGATCAATAAGTGATGTTATATTTTGACTGGTTAGTCTTGATTTTGATCACTCGGAGGTTTTTTTGTACTCCGAGGTCCCCCCAACCTAAATTGCTAGTCCAGATAAAGGGGGTTTGGGCCCTGGGTGGGTTGATAATTTATCTTTATTGGAGTAGTTAATTGAAGCTCCATAGGGTCTTCTCGTCTTGTTTTATTATTCCCGCCTCTTCACGGGAAGGTCAATTTCACTGATTGGAAGTAAGAGACAGTAAAATCCTCGTGTGGCCATTCATACAAGTCCCTATTTAGGGAACAAGTGATTATGCTACCTTTGCACGGTCAGGATACCGCGGCCGTTGAACAGATGTCACTGGGCAGGCAGTGCCTCTAATACTTAAAATGCTAGAGGTGATGTTTTTGGTAAACAGGCGGGATTTGTGTTTGCCGAGTTCCTTTTACTTCTTTTAATCTTTCCTTTAATTGCACTCCTGTGTTGGGTTAACAATTTTTGTGTAGGTTTTCTTGACTTTGGGTTGTATATGTATTATTGTTAACTATCAGTGGGATATCCGTTCTGATATAGACTTGTGCTGGGAGAATTAATTCTTGTTACTCATATTAACAGTGTTGCTTCTATTTAATAATAGAATAGTCCAGTTATAGATATTAGGAGTTAGCTCATTATTTTAGGGATTAAGATTAGTGATTTGTTGAGCTTTAACGCTTTCTTAATTGGTGGCTGCTTTTAGGCCAACTATGGTTTTTTTTGTAGCTTACTCTCTAATAAAGGTTGTATCCTGTGTCTAGCGGGCTGTACCCCTCTAGACTATTATTTAAACTTACATTGAAATTTTTGGTATTTTTTGGGTAAGATTTAAATTTGAACTGATATTCTTTTCTGGACAACCAGCTATCACCAGGCTCGGTAGGCTTTTCACCTCTAACTATAAATCTTCCCACTATTTTGCCACATAGACGGGTTTGCTCTGTGAAGCTGTTTGTAGTTAGCTCGTCTGGTTTCGGGGTAATTAACTTCAGATCTCTTTGCTAATTTGTTCTAGTTAATTCATTATGCAAAAGGTAAAAGGGGTAATCTTTGCTGTGTTGTACTTTTAGTTATCTTTCATCTTTCCCTTACGGTACTTTCTCTATAGCGCCAAGTGAGCTTTCTATCTCCTATACTTTCACGGGATAAATGTTTTGATTTAGTGATATATATGGGTTAAGTTAAGTTGTGGTTGGGCTAGCACTTGTTCAAAAGGTTCATTGTGTGTGAAGTCTCCTGGGTGTAAGCCAGGTGCTTTGGTTTAAGCTACACTTTGGTGTAGCCAAGCGCACTTTCCAGTACGCTTACCCTGTTACGACTTATCTCCTCTCATATTATGGATGTTGGGATAAAGGTTTAGTATGGATCTTTATATTTGAGGAGGGTGACGCGGTGTGTGCGTGCTTCATGGCCTGATTCAATCAAGCTCTTTGTTCTTGGTTTACTACTAAATCCACCTTCTGCTCTTTGTTTCATGGGAGCTTCCGTATAAGATTTTGAGTGTTCTTTAATAAGAAAATGTAGCCCATCTCTTCCCAGTTCATGGGCTACACCTTGACCTAACGTTTTTATGTCTATATGTTTGTGCTTACTACAGTTCCTTTTTAGGGTTTGCTGAGGATGGCGGTATATAGGCTGAGTTGGCAAGAACTGGTGAGGTTTATCGGGGTTTATCGATTACAGGACAGGCTCCTCTAGAGGGGTATGAAGCACCGCCAAGTCCTTTGAGTTTTAAGCTGTTGCTAGTAGTACTCTGGCGAATAATATTGTTGTGTTAATTATTTAGGTTTAGGGCTAAGCATAGTGGGGTATTTAATCCCAGTTTGGGTCTTAGCTATCGTGTATTCAGAATATGTAAAGTCACTTTCGTGGTTTATTTTTATTTTAACTAGGGCTTTTTACAGTTTAGTTAGGATTTAACTTTATTTTTTTTTTGTTCTTAAACACGCTTTACGCCGTATTTCTGTTGATTTGGGTTAATCGTGTGACCGCGGTGGCTGGCACGAGATTTACCAACCCTAGTGTAGGCATAACTTAGTCAAACTTTCGTTCATGGCTTAATTTTTATCACTGCTGTTTCCCGTGGGGGTGTGGTTGAGCAAGGCGTTATAAGCTACTTTTTAGTGTGCTTGATGCCCGCTCCTTTTAATCAGATGTGATTTAGAGGGCATTCTCACTGGAGTGCGGATACTTGCATGTGTAGTTCTACCTAGAACCAACGGAAAGGCCAGGACCAAGCCTATGTGTTTATGGAGTATTAATACTCATCTAGGCATTTTCAGTGCCTTGCTTTAATTGGTTAAGCTACATTAAC